GTTCTTGTTTCTTTAGTACCTTCAGTAATTCCTATACCTGTTATGTTCCTTGGATTATTTACAAGTGGTATTCAAGCTCTTATTTTTGCAACTTTAGCCGCGGCTTATATAGGCGAATCCATGGAGGGCCATCATTGAAATAATCTTTTTTTTTTAATTTTAACGTGCGGCTCAAGCTAATTTACTTAGGGAATATACAACTACGCCATATACGATATAGAGTAATGGAAAAAATGAGTATATTAATGAGTATATTATAGAGTTGGGTAAAAAAAGGAAAGAGATCAACAAAAAGATCTTTTTCCTAAAATTCCCCCTCGCTCACTTAATTTAATATGATACCCCCACAATCAATATTCCATTTCTATCTCATTATTCAATATATCAATAGGAACAATAATAGAATAAAATAAAAAGGGCGAAAGGGAAGAAAAGATTTCCCATTTCGGTTGATTTTATTCAACGATTAACCAAATGAAAATAGTAATATAATAAATAACAAATTGGATGAACTTAGATCAATCAAATAATATTATTTCTATGCAATGATTTGGACTAACCAATTTATCCATTTAGATTCGATCCGGTAGAAGAATGATAAAAAAGGAAGGGCGAAAAGAATTTCCAAAAAACGGAATTCAGAACAAATGGGCAAAGGGTAGGTATATGCAATTGAACGGCTATAAATAAGTCAACTCCTACCTATGTTTTAGCAATGGATTCTCAAATACTATTGAATTAAGATGAGTGGTTAGTTTGCGTTAGGGCAGAAAGACATTCTATATGATATATGGAATATTCCATATTGCCTGATTATATATGAATTAAAGATATATTTCAGTTACGCCCTACTTCTATGAATTTAAATGGTTATTCCAATGGAAGTCCTTCCCCCTCCGCCTCTTTGGGACTTTGAATGCTTATATGTTTTTATATTTTTCTTAAGTTCGTCGGTTCATTCAATTCATAGTTCGGAACCAAGAAATGAAAGAGTTTATGGATAGAAAGGAAAAATAGATATTGAAGGAGTTCGGACGATTCAATAATACTATTACGTCAAGTCGAGGTTCTTAGTTACTTCGACTGGATGAATCCTAGCGATGGAATAATAGATTTCTAATTCGTTGGTTGATTGTATCATTAACCATTTCTTTTTTTTTGTTACGAGGGGACTTATCATGAATCCACTGATTTCTGCCGCTTCCGTTATTGCTGCTGGTTTAGCCGTAGGGCTTGCTTCTATTGGACCCGGAGTTGGTCAAGGAACTGCTGCGGGTCAAGCTGTAGAGGGTATCGCGAGACAGCCTGAGGCAGAGGGAAAAATACGAGGGACTCTATTGCTTAGTCTAGCTTTTATGGAAGCGTTAACAATTTATGGTCTGGTTGTAGCATTAGCCCTTTTGTTTGCGAATCCCTTTGTTTAATCTTAGAAATAGGAAAAATACATATCTTAGTGCCTTCGACTTATCATTTGCTTTTTCGAATTATAGCAAGATTTTATTCCTATAATGATTTATTCGTTGACAAACTAACCTACGGGAAGGGCTGATTTGCGGATGAGGAATTGGTATATCGACCCGACTCGCTTTCATCCTTCCCATTTGGAGTCCAGGGGAAGTTTAGTATTGCAAGAATGGGGTTAGTTCACATAACTCCAATACTTTTCAAAATAAAAAATAAAAATAAAAGAATAAATAAAAAAGAAGGATGAAGTGATACAAAAAGAACGCTATTCCATTTATTAGTCTATCTATTATCTATAAAAGGAGATTCTATGAAAAATGTAACCGATTCTTTCGTTTCTTTGGGCCGCTGGCCATCCGCAGCCGGGAGTTTCGGGTTTAATATCGATATTTTATCAACAAATCTAATAAATCTAAGTGTAGTGCTTGGTGTATTGATCTTTTTTGGAAAGGGAGTGTGTGCGAGTTGTTTATTTCAAGAATAGACTGGATCCAACCAGTTGTGCCTTTTTTTCGTTATAACTAGCACAGAAAGGTGCATGATCTCGCGAATTACTTCGAAAGAAATTCAAAAATTCGATGTAAGAACTATAGCATTTCGTGATTTATTGGTAAAATACTCTTTGATTCTCTATCAACCAATAATGTAGGAACATTAACATGGTTAAAGCAAGCTGTTTGAAGTCTCGATACAGCATGGTACTCTTTCTACCACTATGATAATATAGAGATGATTCAAAATGAATCATTTTCTCGCTAGAGAACACTCCTAGCGAGAAAATGATTTGAGGAGCACTTATTGTAATTGTAAAACGGGGTATTTCCCCCCTTTTATCCAATGCTGAATCGGCGACCTATGTGTTCTGTATAACTAAGAAGAATTTTTTGGATTTGAAGAAAAGAAAAAAAAAAAAAGAAACGACTTTGCTGACAATTACATATTTTTGTCAAAAGAGTCCTCTGAATATTTTGTAGTTTAGATATTTTTTTGTTTTGAATCTGAACAAATAAGAGAGGATAGGCTTATCATTACATTT